ATCTATATCGGAACAGAATGACATGGGCTAATAGAGAAATGATATGGCCTTATAGAGACAGCGAGGTGTTATGGGACAAAAAATAAATCCACTCGGTTTCAGACTTGGTACAACCCAAAGCCATCATTCTGTTTGGTTTTCACAACCAAAAAGTTATTCCGAGGGGCTCCAGGAAGATCAAAAAATACAGAATTGTATCAAGAATTATGTACAAAAAAATATGAAAATATCCTCTGGTGTCGAGGGAATTGCACGCATAAAGATTCAAAAAAGAATCGATCTGATTCAGGTCATAATATATATGGGATTTCCAAAATTGTTAATAGAGGGCAACCCACGAGGAATAGAAGAATTACAAAGAAATGTGCAAAAAGAATTGAATTCTGTGAACAGAAAACTTAACATTGCTATCACAAGAGTTGCAAAACCTTATGGACAACCTAATATTCTTGCAGAATTTATAGCCGGACAATTAAAGAATAGAGTTTCATTTCGAAAGGCAATGAAAAAAGCTATTGAATTAACCGAACAAGCGGATACAAAAGGAATTCAAGTACAAATTGCCGGGCGTATCGACGGAAAAGAAATTGCACGTGTCGAATGGATCAGAGAAGGTAGGGTTCCCCTACAAACCATTCGAGCTAAAATTGATTATTGTTCCTATACAGTTCGAACTATCTATGGGGCATTAGGAATAAAAATTTGGATATTTACAGACGAGGAATAATGGTTCTTTTGTTGTCTTTCTGTTCCATCCATCCGGCAATTGAATAAAAAATAAAAAACTCGTTCATTCAATAAAAAAAATTAGAAATTTTAGAATTCTATAGGGTTGAATAACAATTCGATTGACTCCATATAATTGCTATGCTTAGTGTGTGACTCGTTGGTTTGGTTAGGTAAGGATTTAAAAACAAAGGACCGTTGCCTAGTGTGAACTTAACTATATAACCAATAACCAGCTCATTGCTTCGTATTATCTGGATCCACGGAACCAGTCACTATATGATGTATCGATCGTATTGTTGTAGCAACTGAAATCTTTTTTACAGAAAAGAAAAATCAATCAAATCAGATTATAAGGTTGTGAAGAAAAAACAAAGGGATATAGATAGATGGAAGGATGAGAGAAAGAAAGAAAAAGAATAGCAATGATATACGATATACGATTCCAATATGTATGGTCTATGAACTATCTCATAAAAGGCAGTGTAATAAAGCATTAAATTAATATGTATTCGTCCATAATTAATAATTAGATGAATCCAATTAATTCATAAGAAAAATAAAAATAATAAAGAGCATCGAGTCAATAAAGACTGAGGAGATTGATTCAGGAATCCATTTTTTTATTAGGAGCTCCGTTGCAAAGTTCGGGCCTAGCCATTAATCGAGAAGCGATGGGAACGACAGAACCTGTGACTGCGGAAGATTCCCTTGAAAAGAATGCTAATGATTCATTGGGTGGGATGGCGGAACGAGCCAAGAACCAATTCATTTATTATGAGAGAGAGGTCATGAGATGCCTCTACGAATGAAAGGGATGTTCAAAGAGCAAATATTCGCCCGCGAAACCCTTAATTGGATTGCTAAATTTTTGGTGATTCAATAAAGGTAAGACGATTAATTAAAAAGACAATTATACATTATATTATAATAATTTGATATTTACGAGCAACATTTTTAAATTCCTACGGGACAGATTAGAGCTCAACAAATTCCATGATTCGGTGTATTATTCATTAAATAATATATCTGTAATTTTCTTTAAATTGTTTCATTCGCGAGGAGCTGGATGAGAAGAAACTCTCATGTCCGGTTCTGCAGTAGAGATGGCATTGAGAAACAACCATCAACTATAACCCAAAAAGAACCAGATTTCGTAAACAACATAGAGGAAGAATGAAGGGAATATCTTATCGAGGCAATCGAATTTGTTTTGGCGGATACGCCCTTCAGGCACTTGAGCCCGCCTGGATCACATCTAGACAAATAGAAGCGGGGCGACGAGCCATGACACGATATGCGCGCCGTGGTGGAAAAATATGGGTACGTATATTTCCAGACAAACCTGTTACAGTAAGACCTACCGAAACACGTATGGGTTCGGGGAAAGGATCTCCCGAATATTGGGTATCCGTCGTTAAACCGGGTCGAATACTTTATGAAATGGGCGGAGTATCAGAAATTGTAGCCAGAGAAGCTATTTCTATAGCTGCGTCCAAAATGCCTATACGAACTCAATTCGTTATTGCGGGATAGGGATGTGGGACGAAAGGAAAGGGGCCCTTGTGATGAAAAAAACCGCAGTTTATTTATTTCTGGACAAATAATATTTCTTCTTTTTTTCTTCGCCTTTTGCTTTGAATTGAAAGAAAAAAAGATAAAAAAAAATGATATGATTCAACCTCAGACCTATTTAAATGTAGCAGATAACAGCGGGGCTAGAGAATTAATGTGTATTCGAATCATAGGAGCTAGTAATCGCCGATATGCTCATATTGGTGACGTTATTGTTGCTGTAATCAAAGAAGCAGTGCCCAATATGCCTCTACAAAGATCAGAAGTGATCAGAGCTGTAATTGTACGTACATGTAAAGAACTCAAACGTGACAATGGTATGATAATACAATATGATGACAATGCAGCAGTTGTCATTGATCAAGAAGGAAATCCAAAAGGAACTCGAGTTTTTGGTGCGATCGCTCGGGAATTGAGACAGTTGAATTTTACTAAAATAGTCTCATTAGCTCCTGAGGTATTATAAATACTAATAGATGAGAACATAATAATAGCAGGGTATCTGAATTAGATTCCACTTTCAATTTATAATTAGTAGAATGCATTAGTAGATTGTGTCTCACGCATATACCTTTAATAATTCATAAAAAAAGAATAAAAAAGCAGAGTATGTTGATTATATAAAAACTCGGAGGCACCAATAATTATAGTTCATCATGGGTAGGGACACTATTGCCGAAATAATAACTTCTATACGAAATGCTGACATGGATAAAAAAGGGACGGTTCGAATAGCATCTACAAATATCACCGAAAACATTGTGAAAATACTTCTACGAGAAGGCTTTATCGAAAATGTGAGAAAACATCGAGCAAGCACGAAATGTTTCTTGGTTTTAACTCTGCGACATAGAAGGAATAGAAAAGGACCATATCGAACTGTTTTAAAACGTATCAGCCGACCCGGCCTACGAATCTATTCCAACCATCAACGAATTCCTAGGATTTTAGGAGGAATGGGTATTGTAATTCTTTCTACTTCTCGAGGTATAATGACAGACCGAGAGGCTCGACTAGAAGGAATCGGAGGAGAAATTTTGTGTTATATATGGTGATCTTTCTGGTATCCGAATTGCATCCGTAACTTCCTAGTTTGTTTTGTGAAAAAAAAGAGGAAAGACGGGTTGTCTAATATCACTCCTCCTCCATTAGTTGATAATTCAAGGGGGTTACCTGGAATGAAAGAACAAAAATGGATTCATGAAGGTTTAATTACTGAATCACTTCCAAATGGTATGTTTCGGGTTCGTTTAGATAATGAGGATCTTATTCTAGGTTATGTTTCGGGAAGGATCCGACGTAGTTTTATACGGATACTGCCAGGTGATAGAGTAAAAATTGAAGTAAGTCGGTATGATTCAACCAGGGGACGCATAATTTATAGACTCCGCAATAAAGATTCGAACGATTAAATGGCTTTTTCAACATTCCTCTCGCGCGGATACAATTGGAAGTTCCAAATTTTAAATTTAAAGAGACTTATTTTCTTCCAAAGAGTAGATTCGGAATTCAGGTAAGGAATAACAAATATGAAAATAAGGGCCTCCGTTCGTAAAATTTGTGAAAAATGTCGACTGATCCGTAGGCGGGGGCGAATTATAGTAATTTGTTCCAACCCTAGGCATAAACAGAGACAGGGATAATCTTTCTAAAAAAGGACCCTCCAAAGAACTCAATACACAAATAAAAGATCTGTTTTGACATGAAATGGATATATCCGTATATCTCTGACTCATATTTATGAGATGATAAAATATGGCAAAAACCATACCAAGAATTGGCTCACGTAGGAATGGACGCATTGGTTCGCGTAAGAATGGACGTCGAATACCAAAAGGGGTTATTCATGTTCAAGCAAGTTTCAACAATACCATTGTAACGGTTACAGATATACGGGGTCGGGTGGTTTCATGGTCCTCAGCCGGTACTTGTGGCTTCAGGGGCACAAGAAGAGGGACGCCATTTGCTGCTCAAACCGCAGCCGCAAACGCTATTCGTACAGTAGTGGATCAGGGTATGCAACGAGCAGAAGTCATGATAAAGGGTCCTGGTCTTGGAAGAGATGCAGCATTACGAGCCATTCGTAGAAGTGGTATACTATTAAGTTTTGTCAGAGACGTAACCCCTATGCCACATAATGGATGTAGACCTCCTAAAAAAAGACGTGTATAGAAATTAAGAATTGAACGGATTTCAAGAGAAATAAATGATTCAATGATCTGATCAAATAATATTACTATGCTTCGAGAGGAAGTAGCAGTATCTACTCGGACACTACAGTGGAAGTGTGTTGAATCAAGAGCAGACAGTAAGCGTCTTTATTATGGACGTTTTATTTTGTCTCCGCTTATGAAAGGACAAGCCGATACAATAGGCATCGCGATGCGAAGGGCTTTGCTTGGAGAAATAGAAGGAACATGTATCACACGCGCAAAATCTGAAAAGATACCACATGAATATTCTACCATAGTAGGTATTGAAGAATCGGTACATGAAATTTTAATGAATTTGAAAGAAATTGTATTGAGAAGTAATCTGTATGGAACTCGCGACGCATCTATTTGCGTCAAGGGTCCTGGATATGTAACTGCTCAAGACATCATCTCAGCGCCTTCTGTGGAAATCGTTGATACTACACAGCATATAGCTAGCCTGACGGAACCAATAGATTTGTGTATTGAATTACAAATCGAGAGGAA